ATATTTAAATGATGCATTGTATTCCCAAAAATGATTGGATCATATGCTTAATTTGAATTATGATGAGAAATAAAAAAAAATAGTAAAATTCTTTTTTGTTCATCAAATGACTATTCATCTATTAGTATTAGGTTTTTATAAAATAGGGGGCAGAAAGACTCTATGGAAAAATGTTGGTTCCATTTGATGTTGTCTAACAAGAAGTTAGAACATAGGTATGGACTAAGTAAATCAAAGGATAGTATTGATGCTGATGCTCTTGGACATACCAGTGGAAGTGAAGAACCTATTCTAAATGATGCGGATAAAAAGATTTCTAGTTGGGGCAGTTCTAGTTTAAATAATATTAACTATCTAAATTTTTTCTTTGATAGCAGGAATATTTGGAGTTTGATCTCTGATTATACTTTTTTAGTTAGAAATAGTAATGGTGACAGTTATTCTGTATATTTTGATATTGAAAATAAGATTTTTGATATGGATAATGCTAGTTCTTTTTTGAGTGAACTAGATATTTTTTTTTTTAGTTTTTTTAATAATAATAGTGGCAATTTCTACTATTATTATTCTATGGATGATACTCAATCTAATCGGAATAATCCCATTTATAGTTTCATTGAAACTTATCTTCGTTTTGAAATTGAAATCTGTCTTAATAGTGACATTTACAGCGGTATCGAAAATTACATTACTAATTTTTTTTGTGCGGAAAGTATAAGCAGCATTGAAGGTGAAAATTTGAGTATCGAAGAAGATGAAAATTTGAGTATCGAAGAAGATGAAAATTTGAGTATCGAAGAAGATGAAAATTTGAGTATCGAAGAAGATGAAAATTTGAGTATCGAAGAAGATGAAAATTTGAGTATCGAAACTAGTAGCAGTTCTTTCAATAGAATAGAAATATCTAATAATTTTGATAGAAATACAAATAATTTTGATAGAAATACAAAGTTATGGGTTCAATGCGATAATTGTTATGAAACAAATTATAAAAAATTTTTTAGGTCAAAAATGAATATTTGTGAACACTGTGGATATCATTTGAACATGAGTAGTTCAGATAGAATCGAACTTTTTATTGATCCTGGCACTTGGGAACCTATGGATAAAGATATGGTCTCTATGGACCCCATTGAAATTCATTCAGAGGAGGAGCCTTATAGAGATCGCATCTATTTTTATCAAAGAAAAACGGGTTTAACTGACGCTGTTCAAACGGGCATAGGTCAACTAAATAGTATTCCCATAGCAATTGGAATTATGGATTTTCAGTTTATGGGAGGTAGTATGGGATCTGTAGTAGGTGAGAAAATCACCCGTTTGATCGAGTATGCCACTAATCGATCTCTGCCTGTCATTATCGTGTGTGCTTCTGGAGGAGCACGCATGCAAGAAGGAAGTTTGAGCTTGATGCAAATGGCTAAAATATCTTCTGCTTCATATGATTATCAATCAAAAAAAAAGTTATTCTATGTATCAATCCTTACATCTCCTACAACTGGCGGAGTTACAGCAAGTTTTGGTATGTTGGGAGATATAATTATTGCTGAACCTAATGCCCACATTGCGTTTGCGGGGAAAAGAGTAATTGAACAAACATTGAAAAAGACAGTACCCGACGGTTCACAAGCGGCTGAGTATTCATTCCATAAGGGCTTATTCGACCCAATCGTACCACGTAATCCTTTAAAAGGTGTTCTGAATGAGTTATTTCAGCTACATGGTTTCCTTCCCTTGAATCAAGGTTAAAAAAAATATTTTTAAAAAGGAAGTATAGCGCTAGGTTCAGTTATTTTTATTTGTAGCGAATAAGCATTTAGTTCATTGTAATCAAAAAAACAAAACGAAGAATATGGGTTTTTATTTGGGAACATCAATTATAAGTGTAGTAAGAGTCAGAAGTTTTGGATAATTACTCCGGATCTATTTTTTATTCTACCTCTCTTCCTGATTAGGAATAAGCATCCCTCTATTGACAAGAGAAAAGAGAGTTTATTTCTCCTTCTCTTTCCGAAAAATACGGAAAAGAAAAAAATTTTAAATAAAAATAAATAAGAAATCTCAAATCAAATAGAAATTTCAGAATATATAATCAAACTATTTACCGAAACCCCCCCTTTTTTTTACTAGGAATCCCTGTTTGTTGGATAAGATTGGTTAAAGTCGCGAACTCATTCTTATCTTCTTTTTATCTTTTTTGAAAGAAAAGATAAAAAGAAGATAAGGATGAAGGATGGGAGAAGAAGAATACAATTTATACATTCCCTTTTCCTTGCACGTCTTTATTATTAATTACTTCATATTTTATCTATTTTATCTAATAGATAGACTTATTATAAGATATCTTTATAATTATAATAGGTACAAATATGAAATCGAGGTACCCATTCTATGATAAATTTGAACTTTCCCTCTATTTTTGTTCCTTTAGTGGGCCTAGTCTTTCCGGCAATTGCAATGGCTTCTTTATCTCTTTATGTCCAAAGAAATAAGATTGTCTAAATACGATGGGACCAAATCCCGTCAAAACACCGGATCATCATACAGATATTTTTTTTCATGTAATATGGCAGGATATAAAATTTGTGGCCTTTCCGAAAACAAACGGAAGAGTTGTTATGTATGCGGATGCATAATATACGCATTAATGCATATATATGCGGTTATAGCTTAATAAATGAACTAATGAAATTCAAATGATCAGCAAATCTTTTTTAAAAATCATTGAAATAGAAACTCAATTTATTTAACCAATTATTCCTAATGGTTCACCGCTAGTTGATGAAAGTTACTTTGGGATCAAGCAATAAAAGTGAAGTCAAATCCATTTGAGTTATTCTCTCAATTCCAATCGAATGCAACTGGATCTAGTATAGTATGAACTGGCGATCAGAACATATATGGATAGAACTTATACCGGGGTCTCAAAAAACAAGTAATTTTTGCTGGGCCTTTATCCTTTTTTTAGGTTCACTAGGATTCTTAGTGGTTGGAATTTCCAGTTATCTTGGTAGAAATCTTTTATCCATATTTTCGTCTCAGCAAATTATTTTTTTCCCGCAAGGGATCGTGATGTCTTTCTATGGGATCGCAGGTCTATTCATTAGTTCTTATTTGTGGTGCACAATTTCGTGGAATGTAGGTAGTGGTTATGACCGATTCGATAGAAAAGAAGGGATAATGTGCCTTTTTCGTTGGGGATTTCCTGGAATAAATCGTCGCATCTTTCTTCGTTTCTTTCTGAAAGATATCCAATCAATCAGAATGGAGGCGAAAGAGGGTCTTTTTCCTCGTCGTATCCTTTATATGGAAATCAGGGGACAGGGAGCCATTCCCTTGACTCGTACTGATGAGAATTTGACTACACGAGAAATTGAACAAAAAGCTGCCGAATTGGCCTATTTCTTACGCGTACCAATTGAAGTATTTTGAAATGAACTGAGAATAAATCTCAGCATGAGAGAAGGAACTTACTAATTATCAGTTTAAGACAACTGAAGCTTATTAAAAATGTTTATTCCAGCAAAAGATGCTATATTCTATTTACTCGTTCCGTTGAGGCAGCAACCCATGTATATTATACATCTCAAAGCAGGAGGACATATATGGAACAATTTTAATAAAATAGAATCTAACTAATAAAATATCTTAAAAGGATCCCGGTAGGGTTCGTCTTGAAATCCAAATAATAAATTGGTTTTTCGAGTCTTCATCGAAAGGAAGAAATGAAGATGAAATCGACTCGTTGAGATCTCTGGAATCTGTAAAGAATATTTAATTCTTTTTTTTTCATTCAAAAAAGACCCTTCTTCTATGTTCTATTCTATATCCAAAGACTTCATTATTATACAAAAACAAAAATAGGAAAAGATCCATAGGTTCGATACTTTATTCTTGTTAGAGTTATACTTTTGTTATAGAACTGGTGCTTCATATAAATCTCATATAGAATCGACCAATGAAACAGGTTCATTAACAATTCACATCACAGATAAAGAATGAAAAAAAAGAAAGCATTGACTTCCCTCCCATATCTTGTGTCTATACTCTTTTTGCCCCGGTGGGTTTCTCTATCATTTAATAAATGTCTAGAAACTTGGGTTCTTAGTTGGTGGAATACCAGGCAATCCAAAATCCTTTTGAATGATATTCAAGGGAAAAATATTCTAGAAAAATTTATGGAATTAGAAGAAATATTTCTTTTGGACGAGATGATAAAGGAGTACTCGGAAACACATATGCAAAGACTTCGTATAGGAATACACAAGGAAACAATACAATTGGTCAAAAGACACAATGAATCTAATTTACATATCATTTCGCATTTCTCGACAAATCTAATCTGTTTCGCTATTCTAAGTGGTTATTTTGTTATGGGTAATGAAGAACTTTTCATTCTGAATTCTTGGATTAAGGAATTTGTCTCTAACTTAAGTGACACAATCAAAGCTTTTTTGATTCTTTTAGTTACTGATTTATGGATCGGATTTCACTCGACCCATGGTTGGGAACTAATGATTGGTTTGATCTACAACGATTTTGGTTTGGCTGAGAATGATCAGATTATATCTGGTCTTGTTTCCACTTTTCCAGTGATTCTAGATACAATTGTGAAATATTGGATCTTCCATTTTTTAAATCGCATATCTCCTTCGCTTGTAGTAATTTATCATTCAATGAATGAATGAATTAATAATTTATTAGATTTATTTATATAAATATCAATCAAATCATAATTTTTATTCGTGTATTTATTCGTGTATAAAGTATAAAGAAATCATTTGAAATCTTACATCTTACTTATTCTTTAGACTTCTACTTTTTTACTTTTTAAATTATGAAATTAAAGGTATTCATACTATATTCCACCAGTACAATTCTTTCAGTACAATAAATAAAATGGCAAACTTGTGGATAGGTAATTCTACTATCTACCTATCGAATTTATTGTAGAAATTTCGAGATCAATGATTGGACCATGCAAAATAGAAAGACTTTTT